CTTGACTGTTATTCAAAAGGTCCAACAATGTATATATATTGGACCTTTTGAGGCAATTATAGATCCTGGGAGGCAATTCTGATTGGTCAATAAAAATCGATTTCAACGCCATTTTTTTTTTATTTTTTGTTAGTTTAGCCAATTTATCATAAAAGGTAAAAGGGGGTAAAGGAACCATGTGTTGATTGCCCTCTAAATTTAAATTTTCTTCTTTGGTATGTAAAAAGGGAATCAATAAATCAATCAAATTCCGGGAGGCTTCATAAAGTGCTTCTTTAGGAGTTAAACTTCCATTTGTCCATATTTCGAGAAATAGTATCTCTTTGTTACCATTTTCATAAGAATGAATACTATGATTCGCATTTCGAACAGGCATGAATACAGGATCTATAGGATAACTTCCATCTTGAAAGGTATTTGGCGCTTTTATAAGATATCCGCGATTCTTCTCTATTTGTAATCCAATAACCAACTCAATGGGTTCCGTCAAGCTAGCTATATGCTGTGTATTATCGAGGATTTCTACATAAGGCGGTAAGATTATATCTTGAGCAGTTACATATCCAGGGCCCCTGACACAAATAGACGCCTCACAAGTTCCATAGAGATTACTTCTCAATACGATTTCTTTCAAATTCATTAAAATTTCATGTACTGATTCTTGAATACCCATTATGGTAGAATATTCGTGTGATATTTTATCAGATTTTGCGCGTGTGATACATGTTCCTTCGATTTCTCCAAGCAAAGCTCTTCGCATAGCAATGCCTATTGTGTCTGCTTGACCTTTCATAAGCGGAGACAGAATAAAGCGCCCATAAAGAAGACGCTTACTGTCGGCTGCTGATTCAACACACTTCCACTGTAGTGTCCGAGTAGATACTGTTATTTTCTCTCGAACCATAATAATATTATTTGATCAGATCATTGAATCATTTATTTCTCTTGTTTCTCTTCCTTTGTTTCTCTTGCTATTGAAATATCTTCAATTTTTATTTCTACACACGTCTTTTTTTCGGGGGTCTACAGCCATTATGTGGCATAGGGGTTACATCCCGTACGAAAGTTAATAGTATACCACTTCTGCGAATAGCTCGTAATGCTGCGTCTCTTCCAAGACCGGGACCTTTAATCATGACTTCTGCTCGTTGCATACCTTGATCTACTACTGCACGAATAGCATTTCCTGCTGCGGTTTGAGCAGCAAATGGCGTCCCTCTTCTTGTACCTCGGAAGCCACAAGTACCGGCAGAGGACCAAGAAACCACTCGCCCCCGTACATCTGTAACAGTCACAATGGTATTATTGAAACTTGCTTGAATATGAATAACCCCCTTTGGTATTTTACGTGTACTCTTACGTGAACCAATACGTCCACGTGAACCTTTTTTCGGTATAGCTTTTGCCATATTTTATCATCTCATAAATTTGAGTCAGAGATATATGGATATATCCATTTCATGTCAAAACAGATCCCCTTCTTATTTTTATATCGGGTCTTTAACAAGGCTGATTATCCTTGTCTTTGTTTATGTCTTGGGTTGGAACAAATTACTCTAATTCGTCCCCGACGACGGATTAGTCGACATTTTTCACAAATTTTACGAACAGAAGCTCTTATTTTCATATTTCCCACTCCTTACTTTAATTTTGAATCCACTTCTTGGAAGAAAATAAGTTTCTTGAAATTTTCTATTTTGAATCGTATTCCTACGAAATAAATAGTGAAGTTGAAAAAACACCTAATCTTTCGAATCTTTGTTTCGGAGTCGATAAATTATACGACCTCTGGTTGAATCATAACGACTTACTTCAATTTTGACTCTATCTCCTGGCAGTATCCGTATAAAACTACGTCGGATCTTTCCTGAAACATAACCTAGAATCATATCTTCATTATCTAAACGAACCCGGAACATGCCGTTGGGAAGCGATTCAGTAATTAAACCTTCATGAATCCATTTTTGTTCTTTCATTACAGGTAAAACCCCCTTGAAGTATCAACTAGTGGAGGAAGAACCCTATTAGACAACCCACCCCTTCTCTTTTCTTTTTCACAAATAAGAAGTTTCGTATTGAATTCGGATATTAGAAGGATTACCATATATAACACAAAATTTCTCCGCCTATTCTTTCTAGTCGAGCCTCTCGGTCTGTCATTATACCCCGAGAGGTAGAAAGAATTACAATTCCCATCCCACCTAAAATTCTAGGAATTCTTTGATAGTTAGAATAGATTCGTAGACCCGGCCGACTGATTCGTTTTAAATTTAAAAGATTTCTATAAGTCCTTTTCCTATTCCGTCTATGTCGTAGGGTTAAAACCAAAAAAGATTTGTTGTTTTCTCGATGTTTTCTCACGTTTTCGATAAACCCCTCTCGTAAAAGTATTTTAACAATACTTTGGCTGATATTAGTAGATGCTACTCGAACCACGCTTTTTCTATACATATCGGCATTTCGTATAGAGGTTATTATGTCAGCAATAGTATCACTACCCATGATTAATTAAAATTATTGGTGCCTCCAAATTTGGATATAATCAACATGTTTTTCTTTTTTTTTTTTTACGTATTTGTTTATGAATATTAATTTTGAAAGGTATATACGTGAGACAAAATCTACTAAACGAATCTTAATATATTTCTTTTAAATACCCTACTATTTATAATACCTCAGGAGCTAATGAAACTATTTTAGTAAAATTGAACTGTCTCAATTCTCGGGCAATCGCACCAAAAACTCGCGTTCCTTTTGGATTTCCTTCTTGATCAATCACAACTGCGGCATTGTCATCATATCGTATTATCATACCGTTGTCACGTTTAAGTTCTTTACAAGTACGGACAATTACAGCTCTGACCACTTCTGATCTTTCTAGAGGCATGTTTGGAACTGCGTCTTTGATCACAGCAACAATAACGTCACCAATATGAGCATATCGACGATTGCTAGCTCCTATGATTCGAATACACATCAATTCTCGAGCCCCGCTGTTATCTGCTACATTCAAATGGGTCTGAGGTTGAATCATATCATTTTTTTTATCTGTTTTTTACAATACAAAGGTCGAAGAAAAAAAGAAATATTGTTTGTCCAAAAAAAGAAACCCGCACCCGCTATTTTTTTTTACCCAAGGCCTATTTCTTTTTTATCCCGAAATGATGAATTGAGCTCGTATAGGCATTTTGGACGCTGCTATTGAAATAGCCCTTCTGGCTATATTTTCTGTTACTCCACCCATTTCATAAAGTATTCGACCTGGTTTAACAACAGCTACCCAATATTCGGGAGAGCCTTTACCTGAACCCATACGTGTTTCTGCGGGTCTTACTGTAACTGGTTTATCTGGAAATATACGGACCCATATTTTTCCACCGCGACGTGCATTTCGTGTCATTGCTCGTCGACCTGCTTCTATTTGTCTAGATGTGATCCAAGCGGGTTCAAGTGCCTGAAGAGCGTATTTACCAAAACAAATATCATTACCTCGATAAGATATTCCCTTCATTCTTCCTCTATGTTGTTTACGGAATCTGGTTCTTTTGGGGTTATAGTTGATGGTTTGTTTTGAATTCCATCTCTACTACAGAACTGGACGTGAGAGTTTCTTCTCATCCAGCTCCTCGCGAATAAAATGAATTCAAATTAAACATTTTGAATTCATTTCAGATAGAATATAATTTGAATGAAGATATACATGTATTTAATAAGTAATATAATGAATCATGGATTTCATTTAATCTAGATCAAATCTATTATGAATTTGTATATCTTGTTTGTATAGATAACTAAATATATTAAATAACATAACTATTTTTTTCTTATATTTATCTATTTTAGAATGTTAAAACGAATCTTTCTTTTGTTTTACTCTTTATCGTATTGGATTGACCCAAATTTAGCAATCCAAGAAAATAAAGTGTTCGCGGGCGAATATTTACTCTTTCAATTTCTATTTCAGTTCTATCATTAGTTCATAACTTTTCCGAATAGATGAATTGGTTTCTGGTCGGTTCCGCCATCCCGATCCATGAATCATTCGAATTCATTTTCACTAGAATCTTTTGAATTCACAGGTTCCATCGTTCCCATCGCTTCTTACTTAATGGTTAGGTCTGAATTCTACAATGGAGCTATTAGTTCTTGAGTCAATATTCTTAGCCTTTATTGGCTCGAAGCTCTTTATTTTTTGTTCGATGAGCAGATCCATTTAATGTTAATGATGAATCCGTATTGATGCTTTATTACACAGCTTTTTTCTGAGATTACTCATAGACCTTACATATTGGAATTCTATATCATCAATATTTTTTTTCTTTCTTTCTCTCATCCTTCCATTTATCCATACCCTTTCTTTTTTATTTCGATTGACAACTTAGAAGCATATTTTTTAATAAATAATAAAAAAAGATTTCAGTTGCTACAACAATATGAACAATATATCATATCTTGACTGATTCTTTGGACCCAGATAATACGAAGTGATGAGTTGGTTATTACTTCTATAGTTATTTGTTTATACCGTGGGGCTCGTTTTTTATACTAACCCTCAAAAAACCAACGAGTCACACACTAAGCATAGCAATTTTATCAAAAGATTAGTTTAATTTTTATTCAACCCTATAGAATTATAATTGTTCATTTTTTTTTTATTGAACACAAAATAAAAAGAAGAAACGAATTTCTCATTTTTTGTTCCATCGCTGGATAGAATGCAAAGGGAATAAAGGTTTATTATTCCCCGTCTATAAATATCCAAATTTTGATGCCTAATACCCCATAGATCGTTCGAACTGTATAGGAACAATAATCAATTTTAGCTCGAATGGTTTGTAGTGGAACCCTACCCTCTCTGATCCATTCAACACGCGCAATTTCTTTTCCGTCGATACGTCCTGCAATTTGCACTTGAATTCCTTTTGTATCTGCTTGTTCAGTTAATTCTATAGCCTTTTTCATTGCTTTGCGAAAAGAAACTCTATTTTTTAATTGGCCCG